AGAAGTTTTTGGTAGAATCTTTTTTTTTTTTTTTTTTCATTTTGACTCATTAAATTCAGTAGCAGTAGTAGTTCACATAATATCTCAAATGAAAGGTATTCGAGGGTCACTTTTTATTGTACTGTAAAATAAAAAAATAGATTCAATACGACAAAAAAAAAAAAAAAAGATCAAAATCGAAATGATTTTCTAATTTTGTTCTGTATGAATTCAAAAAAGTTTGATTTTGTGAATGATTACACGCCGCCCCTCTTCCTTATTATTGTTTCAATATTGGTTTCTTCAAGAGTTGGCTAAGAAATACCGCGCTTCCTAATTCCGGGATGGGTAGATGTTACAAATGATTAATTGATTTCTTTTTCTATCTCCCATCCTCTCTTCTCTCTTTTTGTTAATACCGTTTATAATGATTGATGAGTTAACAACTGGGATGTGAACTTTTTCTTTCATTTCAATATTGGAAACTTAGGAAAGTGCTTTCTCAACATATGGATAAAAAAAGAACATATTTCATTTAGCCCCTGGATCCTTATGCTTACTATAACTAGTTTTTTCGGTTTTCTACTAGCGGCTTTAACTATAACCTCAGTTTTATTTATTGGTCTGACCAAGATACGACTTATTTGAAATTAATTGACTGAATAGAGCTCATAAAAGGAAATCTTTTTGTGGTATTCTATGGTTCCTTACCGCGTCAATTTCCAATTAGTGCTCGTTGAGATTCATGGGCAGTGCGGATTACTATTTAGGGATAGATATTACCTCTCCTTTTTCCTTTCAAACAAATTCAAATGATTGAAGTTTTTCTATTTGGAATTGTCTTAGGTCTAATTCCTATTACTTTAGCTGGATTATTTGTAACTGCATATTTACAATACAGGCGTGGCGATCAGCTGGACCTTTGATTAATTAATTAACATCTTTTTTGGATTGACCTCCTGTGAATTAAAGAAAAGAGGAGTTCAAATAGTGTCTCGTCTTAACCTAACCAAGACCCGAATCACGCTCTGTAGGATTTGAACCTACGACATCGGGTTTTGGAGACCCGCGTTCTACCGAACTGAACTAAGAGCGCTTTCTAATCCCAATAGCTAAGGCTGTATGTAAGGACGAGTCTTTTGTTTTGTAATCCCAATACCTCTTGTATGCTATCATATAGCATACATATCTTATATATACCTAGACTAAAAAACGATTCTGTATGCATGATTTGAATCAATTTCAATCGTTACTGCTCAGAGGAGAAGTAATAGGTAGGGATGACAGGATTTGAACCCGTGACATTTTGTACCCAAAACAAACGCGCTACCAAGCTGCGCTACATCCCTTTAAATTGGTCGGCTGTGTCATTGTAGAGAATTCCTGTCTTGTTTTCCAAATCCTTATTTTTTATCCTTAGCCATATCCATTGATATACAAGTTATCTTGCCATTTCTTTTTTTGGTCTCATATAACAACCATCTAATAATAGAAGGCTTATATATCTAATATATATATTATTAGTGATTAGTTATTCGAAGACTTATATATTATTATATATAATATATATTAGATGAATCGTAAAAAAGAACTCAAAATGAATGTTTTGGGGGAATACTCGTTTGGAAAGGGCTGTTTTTTCGGTTTTAAGAAAGGGGACAACATTATCTAACGAATCCGTGTACATTTCAATTGGAATTAGGAATTCCGTGTACAAACCCAAGTGGTTCTTTCTTATCGTAACTGCTTCCATATACATCCGAGACCCTATGGATTACAATTATACATTACAATAAAGAAGGAGGATTTTCAATGCGAGATCTAAAAACATATCTTTCCGTCGCACCGGTACTAAGTGCTCTCTGGTTCGGGGCTTTAGCGGGTCTATTGATAGAGATCAATCGTTTCTTCCCGGATGCCTTGACATTCCCCTTTTTTTCCTAGTTATTAACTATTGACGTGGGAGGTGGTGAAGAAGATTAGAGATAGAATCAAAAGATCTTTTACTAAACCCTCCCCCTCTTTTCTTGTATCTAAAATAGAATTCGATCCGATTAAGTACAATAAAGTAAAGGAGGAAAGAGAAATAAAAACGTAGATTCAACCCCGGCAAAATTTGGTTTACGCATCCAATTCAATTGATAAAAAATATCGTGAGAGCGCAAATTTGTCTAAAACAAGAATATCATACAAGATATTGAAATGAAATAAGACTATCTTCGAATAGAATTCTATTGTAAATAGAACTAAATGAAAGAGAGTTAGAAATGAAAGAGAGTTAGAAATCGTTATTTTACTTTTTTCTATGTATATTAATTTAGATTATTTTTATTTATTTAATTGAATATTACTTACTATATTTTGTTGTGATTGCAACGAAATCTTTGCAAATTTCTAGTTAGAGCAACTTCTATTTCTTTTTTTCCTTCCTTTTTTTTTACCTTTAGATCGGAAAAAAGAGGGGTTGGTTAAATCAAAAACTCAAAGGGGGTTTATGTTATGGCCAGGGGTAAAGATGCCCGTGTAACGGTTATCTTGGAATGTACCAATTGTGTTCGAGGGGGTGTTACTAAGGAATCAACGGGTATTTCCAGATATATTACTGAAAAGAATCGACACAATACGCCTGGTCAATTGGAATTGAAAAAATTCTGTCCCTATTGTTACAAACAGACAATTCACGGGGAGATAAAGAAATAGATCGAATCAAGAGTCAAGTGTCTGTCTTTTTTTTTACTTTTTTTTACAAGGAACATGAAAAGGGACACACCGTATTCTTAATATAGGGAACAGGATTTCTAGAATCTATGATATGGCTTAAATCTCTAATAACTTTTCTAGAATAGAAAAAAGAAAAAACGAAACCCTTTCCTTTTGTCATTCTCATTTTTTTTGGATCAGATTCAACTAGTATTTTCAGGATAAGGACTAAACAAACCATGGATAAATCCAAGCGACTCTTTCTTAAATCTAAGCGATCTTTTCGTAGGCGTTTGCCCCCGATCCAATCGGGGGATCGAATTGATTATAGAAACATCAGTTTAATTAGTCGATTTATTAGTCAACAAGGAAAAATTTTATCGAGACGGGTAAATAGATTGACTTTAAAACAACAAAGATTAATTACTATTGCTATAAAACAAGCTCGTATTTTATCTTTATTACCTTTTCGTCCGAAGGCGCAACGGTTTAAAAAGGCGCAACGGTTTAAAAGAAGGCAGTCGACCGCCCGAACTGTTGGTCTTAGAACCAGAAATAAATAAAAAAAAAAAAAGCTTACTCCTCGATTGAATTAGTTGAGAGTTTGTTTGAAAAATTCGAGAATCCAATCTTGCTTAGATTGTTGTATTGTAAGAAAAAACAAGAATGTGGGAACAAGAAATCTTTTTTTATTGGATATTGGACGTCTTTACTGATTTTATTTTGAGCGGCTTTATCATATTCTCTTTTTTATCATATTCTCCTTATCCTATTAATTTCTACTCTACCTTCCCGGAGTTCATTCTCCAGCGCACTAGATTTCCAATATTGTAGCGGATTCTTGCCAATCTACTTCTTTTAGGATCTGATTGGAAATCATATAAAGACAATTCCTATTTAATATAGCTAGTTGGGCAAGCATTTTACGATTAAGAAACAACTGCCTCTTGTACAGATTGTGTATTAATTTACTATAAATAGAGGATCTCCCATTCTCGCGAATTGCTGCATTTATTCGAGTGATCCACAAACGACGAAAATCTCTCTTTTGTCTAGTTCTATCTCGATGAGACGAAAACCAAGCTCTTATTCTCTGTTGAATGATTGCTCGAGTCAGGTTTCCACGAGCCCCCCGCCAGCTTGATGCAAAGAAACGCGTTTTTGTTCTACGTCTACGAGCTATATATCCCCGTCTAATTCTGGTCATTGAATAAATGAAACTTTAATGAATAACTAATCAATTTCTTTTCTTTCAGTTATTCTTTTCCTCTTTCCTAGTTTCTTAATAACAAAACGGATTCTTCCAACGTATAAAACAAAAATTCCAACGGCTTTGGCTACTATAACCTTCCCGACCACGATTTTTCTTTTTTTTTTTTTATCGGCATTTCACCTCGAAATAAGAAATTGTATTGATACTCGGTATTAAAAAACATAAAAGATAAAAAAATACTCAATAGAAATGAATAAAGAAATGGTGGGTTCCTTCGTTTCTATGGTTACGTCTTAAACGGTGAGGTCCTCTCTATACACCGGAGCCCCTTACTTCATTTAATCAATGCCATTGGGAACGTGTACAGTTCACATTCTCTGGCTCTACCCATGAATTATCTAGTCATAGGTCTTTCACAACGAGACCTACCTATACAGTAACGATATTGAATTATGAAGATTAGCTGAGTCGCTGACCCTTTTAGTCCGTTTTTTCCAATTTTTCCAAAGTAGAGGCATGAGATTTCTGCTTTGAAAATGGCATTTCCCCCGCTTAATGGATAACCATTTGTTACCAATGGGGAATTTTTTCATCTTCAATTCAAAATTGAAATGATTGGATTTGCACCAATGGAAACCATAAATTCCAACACGCTAGAATATATCTTTTTTTTATGTCTTTTTTAGTGAACGGCCCTTGCTTCCATTTTATCCCATTCACAGGTACTGACATTGAGACTTGAAAATGAGTTTCCTTTATTTTGTCCGAGCGAGGATCTGAACGAGTCGCACATACACCCTAGTACATGTTCCTCGGCGCTGAGGACATCCCCGCAGGGCGGGCGATTTCGTGACATTTCTGATTGGCTGTCTTGTGTTTCTAATAAGTTGTTTAATAGTTGGCATCTTGAATCGTATCCATAATGAGTGGGTGGGTTTAGATCAATCCAAACCCGGTCTGCTTAGGAACAATTAGGAACAACCGTCGACATTATGAAACTCCGCGGTTGTGATTAGGAGAAGGTAAGGGACGTGCAATCAAAACATCTCGTAAAAAAGAATGCAAAATGGATGTTTTGGGAGAATGCTCGTTTGGAAAGGGCTGTTTTTTCGGTTTTAAGAAAGGGGACAACATTATCTAACGAATCCGTGTACATTTCAATTGGAATTAGGAATTCCGTGTACAAACCCAAGTGGTTCTTTCTTATCGTAACTGCTTCCATATACATCCGAGCCCCTATGGATTACAATTTATACATTACAATAAAGATATACACTACAATAAAGAAGGAGCAAGTGTTTCATCCGGTGCGTCGGGGTCGAGCGAATTGTCCTGACTAGCACTTTCATCCGGTGCGTCGGGGTCGAGAGAATTGTCCTGACTAGCACTTTCCTCCCGTAGACGAGCAAAAAGATTTTCAACCCCTATATCATCAACAATTCCATAATATTTGGCTTCGGTTGCTGTCATAAACAAATTTCTTTCCAAATGGTCGTTTAGAACCTCCCGGGGTAGTCTTGTTCTTTCTAGATAAACCCTTATGACCATGTTGCGAATGTGTTCTACTTCCCCTGAGTCCAGGTGTACCTCTAGCGATCGGTCTTTGTGAGTATAATCGGACTCGGGCTGATGTATCATTACCCTAGCGTTAGGGCCCATTAGGCGTTTGGACGTTTCTCCGCCGACCAGTAGAAAGGATGCCATTGAGGCGAGTACCCCCAGGCCTAGTGTATACACAGGAGGTGTTACGTATTGCATAGTATCATAAATGAGTAATCCGGCTACTGCCAGCCCGCCGGGAGAGTTTATAAAGAAATAAAGATTTTGAGTCGCATCCTGTATGGTGAGAAATATCATCAGCCCAGCAATGTGATTCGCGACCTCGAAGTGAATTGCGTCGCCTAAAAAGATGGATCTGGTTCGATAAAGTACGTTATACAGGTCAACCCAAGTCGCGTCGTCTTCCTCTTCATCTTCTTCGTCTTCGTCTCCGTCAAGCAGGAAAGGGATTTTAGGCATACCAATCGGCATAAAAATAAAAAAAAAAAAAAAAAAAAAAGCGAGCAAGAAAAACAAACCGCGACCCTAAAATAAAAGAAGTTAAAGAAGTTAGAGTAAATGTTTTGTTATCGGCCTTAGGCGGGTCGGGCTCTCTCATGTGTAATCGACCCGCGGCCGGCTTGGTGTGGAAGCGTCAGAATGCCTTGAAAGAAGTTAGAGTAAATGTTTTGTTATCGGCCTTAGGCGGGTCGGGCTCTCTCATGTGTAATCGACCCGCGGCCGGCTTGGTGTGGAAGCGTCAGAATGCCTTGATTGTCTTAATCATAGTGTCTTTTATTTTTATGGAAAAATTATTACGATAGGTCTTTTGAATGATTAACAACTATATGTATTCGTTCATAGAAAATGGGATCCACCCCCATTGCGTATTGGTACTTATCGGATATAGAATAGATCTGCTTCTCATTGTTCCTACGAACCGAATTGTTACGTTTTTACTAAAAAAACAAGAATATAACAACTATTAATCCTTTCTCCGAGAGAATCCACCGAAAAGGGGAGGTCCAGAGCATCGTTTTTCCAATGCAATAAAGTTACATAGTGTCTATTTTTCGTTGATAAAGGGGTATTTACATGGGTTTGCCTTGGTATCGTGTGCATACCGTCGTATTGAATGATCCTGGCCGTTTGCTGGCTGTCCATATAATGCATACAGCTTTGGTTGCTGGTTGGGCCGGTTCGATGGCTTTATATGAATTAGCCGTTTTTGATCCCTCTGACCCCGTTCTTGATCCAATGTGGAGACAAGGTATGTTCGTTATACCCTTCATGACTCGTTTAGGAATAACTAATTCATGGGGTGGTTGGAGTATCACAGGGGGAACTGTAACGAATCCGGGTATTTGGAGTTACGAAGGTGTGGCCGGCTCACATATTCTGTTTTCTGGCTTGTGCTTCTTGGCAGCTATCTGGCATTGGGTGTATTGGGATTTAGCAATATTTTCTGATGAACGCACAGGAAAACCTTCTTTAGATTTGCCCAAGATCTTTGGAATTCATTTATTTCTTTCAGGGCTAGCTTGCTTTGGTTTTGGCGCATTTCATGTAACAGGGTTGTATGGTCCTGGAATCTGGGTGTCCGATCCTTATGGACTAACTGGAGAGGTACAACCTGTAAATCCAGCATGGGGCGTAGAAGGTTTTGATCCTTTTGTTCCAGGAGGAATAGCCTCTCATCATATTGCAGCGGGGACTTTAGGTATATTGGCGGGTCTATTTCATCTTAGTGTCCGTCCGCCCCAACGTCTCTACAAGGGATTGCGTATGGGCAATATTGAAACCGTCCTTTCCAGTAGTATTGCTGCTGTCTTTTTTGCAGCTTTTGTTGTTGCTGGAACTATGTGGTATGGTTCAGCAACTACCCCTATTGAATTGTTTGGTCCCACCCGTTATCAATGGGATCAGGGATACTTCCAGCAAGAAATATATCGAAGAGTTGGCGCGGGGCTAGCCAAAAATCAAAGCTTATCAGAAGCGTGGTCTAAAATTCCTGAAAAATTGGCTTTTTATGATTACATCGGGAATAATCCTGCAAAAGGGGGATTATTCAGAGCGGGTTCAATGGACAGCGGGGATGGAATAGCCGTTGGGTGGTTAGGACATCCTATCTTTAGAGATAAAGAGGGGCGTGAACTTTTTGTACGTCGTATGCCTACTTTTTTTGAAACATTTCCGGTTGTTTTGGTAGACGGAGACGGAATTGTTAGAGCCGACGTTCCTTTTAGAAGGGCAGAATCGAAGTATAGTGTGGAACAAGTAGGTGTAACCGTCGAGTTCTATGGTGGCGAACTCAATGGAGTCAGTTATAGTGACCCTGCTACTGTTAAAAAATATGCTAGACGCGCTCAATTAGGTGAAATTTTTGAATTAGATCGCGCTACTTTGAAATCGGATGGTGTTTTTCGTAGCAGTCCGAGAGGCTGGTTTACTTTTGGGCATGCTTCGTTTGCTCTGCTCTTCTTCTTCGGGCACATTTGGCACGGTGCTAGAACCCTCTTCAGAGATGTTTTTGCTGGTATTGACCCGGATTTGGATACGCAAGTGGAATTTGGAGCATTCCAAAAACTTGGAGATCCAACTACAAGAAGACAAGCAGTCTGATACAGGATTGCATTTCTATGTTATTTTTTTTTTCTTTATTTTGTTGATTTCACATAGGTTAACCGAAAAATCTTCTTCGCCTTTTCTTTGACCCTTTCTTTTTCTTTATCGGAGAGATAATCTCAAATAAATAGGTACGGAAGTTATAATTGTAAGTAAAGCACGATCGAATTTATGGAAGCATTGGTTTATACATTCCTCTTAGTCTCCACTCTAGGGATCATTTTTTTCGCTATCTTTTTTCGAGAACCGCCTAAAATTCAAACTAAAAAGACGAAATGATTTTTGATTATATCAATTGAAGAGCCTCCCAGCATTGGGAGGCTCATTACTTCAACTAGTCCCCGTGTTCCTCGAACGGATCTCTTAATTGTTGAGAGGGTTGCCCAAAAGCAGTATATAAGGCATACCCCGTAAAACTTACAAGTAAACCAGATATAGAGATGGCGACTAGGGTTGCTGTTTCCATTATTAGATAATTTCAAGAACAAAAAAATGGATCTCGGAAAAAGCGTTTATTTACAACGGAATGGTATACAAAGTCAACAGATCTCAATTAATACAAAATAGGATGTATGGCTACACAAACTGCTGAGGAGAGTTCTAGAGCTAGACCAAAAAAAACAGGTTTAGGGGGGTTATTGAAACCATTAAATTCAGAATATGGTAAAGTAGCTCCTGGGTGGGGAACTACCCCTTTGATGGGTCTTGCAATGGCTCTATTTGCGGTATTCTTATCTATTATTTTGGAAATTTATAATTCTTCCGTTTTATTGGACGGAATTTCAATGAATTAGATTCACAATAACCGCGAATTCTTAGCTTTTTCAATACAAAATAAAGCATTTCGGTTTTGGATTTTGATCTCATTCTATTTTTTTGTTATTGGTAGTTCGATCGTGGAATTTCTTTCTGTATTTCCGGAATATGAGTGTGTGACTTGTTATAATGGATCTTATTGATAGTACAGAGAGTGGGTCTGTCATCTTGATATAGATGGTTTTACCTCGTCGGATATTCATTCTCGTATCTGGAGCACGGAATAGATGAAATAGATCCAAAATATATATATATATATTCACTATGATTCCTACTTAATATTCACACCCCGTGACCGGATTCCAAAAAAATTTCCAAAGAGTTATAAATCGAAATCTTTTTCTTTTCTTTTTAAACCCCCCTTATTTTGATCCAAGTAAAAAACTTTCTTTGGATTTTTCGTCATTATATCTATCATTCAATAAGTGATGATCCAATGGTTCTTACTCAGGGAATCTTTGGATTTCGTTTGAAGTTTTATTGAATCATCGCGGTTCGAGTATGAATCTGGGGTTTCCATCGATTCATAGGGTCTTAACAAGAGAATTCCTATCATTAATAAAGAAAACAAGAGTAAAGCTGCATTACACAAAAAAAAACAAATCAAAGAAATAGGTAAATAGAAGATTCAAGAGGCCTGGAACGAGCAACTGAGCTGACTTGAAATTTGGGCATTATGACCACAAAAAAGAGCTTTCGGATTTTCCCAGAAGTGATAGGGGTTGATTACGAAGTTTCAAACGTTCTATTCCATATCCCCTGTAACCAAAGCAATTTTGGGGTTTTTTGTTTGAGCTGTACGAGATGAAATTCTCATATACGGTTCTCAGAGGGGGAGTCCCTTTGGTTTACCTATCTCAATAAAGTCTATGATTGGTTCGAAGAACGTCTCGAGATTCAGGCGATTGCGGATGATATAACTAGTAAATATGTTCCTCCTCATGTCAACATATTTTATTGTCTGGGGGGAATTACGCTTACTTGTTTTTTAGTACAAGTAGCTACGGGATTTGCTATGACTTTTTACTACCGCCCAACAGTCACTGAGGCTTTTGCTTCTGTTCAATACATAATGACTGAAGCTAACTTTGGTTGGTTAATCCGCTCCGTTCATCGCTGGTCGGCAAG